GTTACCGTAGCTTAATAAAAGCTTAATATTGAAGATATTAGGATGGGCCCTTAAAAGCCCCGGAAACACAAAGGTTTGGTCCCAGCCTTACTGTCAGCCCTAGCCTAATTTACACATGCAAGTCTCCGCATTCCTGTGAGAATGCCCTTATTGTCCTGCCAAGGAACTAAGGAGCAGGTATCAGGCACGATTAATCAGCCCAACACACCTTGTTTTGCCACACCCCCACGGGTAGTCAGCAGTGATAAACCTTTAGCTATAAGTGAAAACTTGACTCAGTTAAGGTTAAAAGGGCCGGTAAACCTCGTGCCAGCCACCGCGGTTAAACGGGGGGCCCAAGTTGACAGACAACGGCGTAAAGCGTAGTTAGGATATTAGACAAATAGGGCCGAACACTCTCAAAACAGTTAAATGTATTCGAGACCACTAAGCACATCCACGAAGGTGACCCTAATAACTCTGACCCTACGAAAGCTATAACACAAACTGGGATTAGATACCCCACTATGTATTGCCGTTAAAATTGATGGTACCTCACTCGAACCCTCCGCCCGGGGATTACAAGCCCAAGCTTAAAACCCAAAGGACCTGGCGGTGCTTTAGATCCCCCTAGAGGAGCCTGTTCTATAACTGACAACCCCCGGTAAACCTCACCACCCCTTGTCAAATCCGTTTATATACCACCGTCGCAAGCTTACCCTTCTGAAGGTTAAAAAGTAAGCCTCACCAGTACTACTGTGAACGTCAGGTCGAGGTGTAGCATATGGGGTGGGAAGAAATGGGCTACATTCCCTAATAAAGGGACTACGAATGGCAGTTTGAAAAAACTGCACTGAAGAAGGATTTAGTAGTAAGGAAGGAACAGAGTGCCCTCCTGAAAACGGCCCTAAAGCACGTACAAACCGCCCGTCACTCTCCCCGAGATTTTTCTATTAATCCCTAATACATAATAATTCAACAAGGTGAGATAAGTCGTAACATGGTAAGTGTACCGGAAGGTGTACTTGGATGAACCAGGACATAGCATAAAGCAAAGCATCTCCCTTACTCTGAGAAGACGCCCATGCAAACTGGGCTGCCCCGACACCTAACAGCTAGCCTAACAACTAAAACTTATAATAAGACTCAAAACTTATAATATAAAAATAAACCATTTGCCCCCTCCCCTAGTATGAGAGACAAAAAAGGACACAAGAGCTATAGATAAAGTACCGCAAGGGAACGCTGAAAAAGAAATGAAATAAATTATTTAAGTAACAAATAGCAGAGCTAACCCCTCGTACCTTTTGCATCATGATTTAGCAAGTACAATACAAGCAAAGCGCCCTTTAGTTTGTAACCCCGAAACTGAGCGAGCTACTCCAAGACAGCCTTAAGGGCAAACCCGTCTCTGTAGCAAAAGAGTGGGAAGAGCTTTGAGTAGAGGTGATAAACCTATCGAGCCCAGTAATAGCTGGTTGCCTGAGAAATGAATAGAAGTTCAGCCCTTAGTCCTTCCCCCACCCCTCATCCGTCATATAAGACTAAAGGAAGACAAAGGAGTTAGTCAAAAGGGGTACAGCCCTTTTGATCTAAGAAACAACTTTTGCAGGTGAAATAAGATCATAATAATTAAGGATTAAGATCCAAGTGGGCTTAAAAGCAGCCATCTTAAAAGAAAGCGTTAAAGCTCTAACTAACTTCCCCCTTATATACTGATACTCAATCTCCTCCCCTGCCACCTACCAGGCTGTCTTATGCCCCCATAAGAATAATAATGCTAAAATGAGTAATAAGAAGAAAACCTCTTCTCCAAGCATATGTGTAAGTCGGATCGGACCCCCCACCGACCTCTACTCGACCCCAAACCCAGAGGGCCATAAGTTGAAAACCCAAGAAAACGACTTAATAAATATCGTTAACCCTACACAGGAATGCATCAAGGAAAGACTAAAAGAGAAGGAAGGAACTCGGCAAACCCAAGCCTCGCCTGTTTACCAAAAACATCGCCTCTTGACTCACACACATAAGAGGTCTCGCCTGCCCACTGACTATGTGTTAAATGGCCGTGGTATCTTAACCACGCGAAGGTAGCGTAATCATTTGTCTTTTAAATGAAGACCTGTATGAATGGCAAAACGAGGGCTTAACTGTCTCCCTCCTCCAGTCAATGAATTTGACCTCCCCGTGCAGATGCGGGGATAAAACTATAAGACGAGAAGACCCTGTGGAGCTTTAGACCTAAAATAAACTCACCCAACAAATTCAAGCACAATTTAGACCCAGTGAAAATTATTGAAGTGTCTTTGGTTGGGGTGACCATGGGGTAACATAAAACCCCCACGAAGATAGAGGATACACTCCTCAACACTCAGAGCCGCTCCTCCAAGTAACAAAACCTTTGACTTTAAAAATGATCCGGCCTAGCCGAATAACGAACACAGTTACCCCAGGGATAACAGCGCAATCCCCTTCAAGAGCTCCTATCGACAAGGGGGTTTACGACCTCGATGTTGGATCAGGACATCCTAATGGTGCAGCCGCTATTAAGGGTTCGTTTGTTCAACGATTAACAGTCCTACGCGATCTGAGTTCAGACCGGAGTAATCCAGGTCAGTTTCTATCTATAAAGAGCCTATTCCCAGTACGAAAGGACCTGAAAAGGGGGGCCAATGCTCTATGCACGCCCTCTCCCCCACCGCTGAAACCCAATAAAACGGATAAGGGGGCTCATAAATACAACCCGGAGATTCCGGGAAATTAAAGTGGCAGAACTCGGATATTGCAGAAGGTCTAAATCCTTCTTACAGAAGCTCAAACCTCTCTTTAATTTATGCCTGACTCCGTCGTCAAATTACTAATTATCCCTATTACTTTTATAGTCCCCATTCTCTTAGCAGTTGCTTTCCTCACACTCCTCGAACGAAAAGTATTGGGGTATATTCAAGCTCGTAAGGGGCCTAACCTAGTAGGCCCAGCCGGCCTCTTACAACCTATTGCCGATGCAGTAAAATTATTTACTAAAGAACCCATTCGCCCTTCAACATCCTCTCCCCTCCTCTTTATTTTCGCCCCCGTTCTAGCCCTCACCCTCGCACTAACCCTTTGAGCCCCTATACCTCTCCCCACCCCAGCAGCAGATTTAAACCTAAGTATTCTGTTCATTCTAGCCCTTTCAAGCACAGCCGTATATTCAATTCTAGGCTCAGGCTGAGCCTCTAACTCAAAATATGCCCTAATAGGGGCCCTACGGGCCGTTGCCCAAACCGTCTCCTATGAAGTTAGCCTAGGTTTAATTATGCTTAGTGTAGTAATTCTATCCGGGGGATTTTCTCTACAAACATTCAATATTACCCAAGAAGCCACTTGACTAGTACTCCCAGCATGACCCCTAGCCGCTATGTGATATGCCTCAACTCTTGCAGAAACTAATCGAGCCCCCTTCGATTTAACTGAAGGAGAGTCAGAACTGGTCTCCGGCTTTAACGTAGAATATGCAGGGGGACCCTTTGCACTATTCTTTTTAGCAGAATATGCTAATATTCTACTTATAAATACTTTATCCGCTGTCCTATTCTTAGGTTCCTCACTTCCTTCTAACCCAGAAATAATAACAATTACATTAATAATTAAAGCCTCTTTCCTGTCAACCCTCTTTTTATGGGTCCGAGCATCCTACCCCCGATTCCGCTATGACCAGCTCATACACCTCATCTGAAAAAATTTCCTACCTTTAACCCTCGCTATAGTTCTTTGACACTTATCCCTCTCTATAGCACTTGCAGGCCTCCCTCCACTAACCTAAAACAGGAATTGTGCCTGAATAAAGGACCACTTTGATAGAGTGTATCACAAGGGTTAAAATCCCTTCAACTCCTTAGAGAAGGGGGACTTGAACCCCCACTTAAGAGCCCAAAACTCTTAGTGCTTCCGCTACACTATTCACTAGTAAAGTCAGCTAAATAAGCTCTTGGGCCCATACCCCGAACATGTTGGTTAATACCCTTCCTTTATTAATGACGGCTCCCCCCATTATACTATTTTTTCTCCTAACTCTTGGCCTAGGCACTTCCTTAACCTTCACCAGCTCTCACTGGCTTCTAGCATGAATAGGCTTAGAAATTAACTCTCTCGCAATCTTGCCCCTTATAGTCTCCTCCCATCAAGCCCGCGCTATTGAAGCCTCCGTAAAATATCTCCTTATCCAAGCAACCGGAGCAGGCATTATCCTTTGAGGAACTATACTAAATGCCCAAGCTACAGGACACTGAAACATCCTAGATAATAAGGACGATCTAGCTACACTCGTCATTATATCCGGGCTAGCCTTAAAATTAGGCCTAGCCCCCCTGCATGCATGACTTCCTGAAGTCATTCAAGGCACAGATATAACTACAGCTATAATTTTATCCACCTGACAAAAACTGGCCCCCTTTATTCTAATGTGTGAAGTGTCTTCCTCCCACCAATGACTCGCCCTCACTTTAGGCCTAATTTCTATTGCGGTAGGAGGCCTCTCAGGAATTAATATAACCCTTATACGAAAACTCCTTGCCTTCTCTTCTATCGCCCACCTAGGCTGAATAATACTAGTAATAACTTTTAGTACACACCTAGCATTAATCGCACTAATAATCTATATGGTTGCAACAATAATAATCTTCTCAACTCTAAACACCACTTCCGCCTCAACAATTAACAGCCTCGCCCTCTCATGAGGAAAATACCCAGCATTAACAGTCCTCACCCCCTTAATTCTCCTCTCTTTAGGAGGACTTCCCCCACTCTCAGGCTTCATCCCTAAATGATTAATTATTCAAGAATTAGTTAACCAAAACCTGATTCTAATTGCCCTCATCGCTGCCCTCAGCGCCCTTCTTAGCTTATACTTCTACACACGAATTACCTATACCCTCCTATGTGTTACCACCCCTAACTACTTTGGCCTCGCACCCTTTAAACACTACCGACAAAAAAATATTAACTTCCCAACCATTCTCCTAGGAATAATAACTATTATACTACTACCAATGCTCCCCTTATTAACAGCTTTCTTCTTTAGCTAACGCCCAGCTCAGGGGTTTAGGCTAATTCTAGACCAAGAGCCTTCAAAGCTCTCAGTGGAGGTTATATCCCTTCAACCCTTGATAAGACCTGCAGGACACTAACCCACATCGTATGCATGCAAAACAAACACTTTAATTAAGCTAAAGCCTTACTAGGTAGAAAGGCCTCGATCCTTTAAAGTCTTAGTTAACAGCTAAGCGCCCAATCCCATGAGCATCTACCTACTTTCCCCGCTGTGACGGGTAAAAAGCGGGGAAAGTCCCGGCAGATGTTTATCTGCTTCTTCAGATTTGCAATCTGACGTGTGACACCCCGAAACTTGGCAAGAAGAGGGCTTAGACCTCTGTGTGTGGGACTACAGTCCACCGCCTACTCGGCCACCTTACCTGTGTATATTTCCCGTTGATTTTTTTCAACTAATCATAAAGATATCGGCACCCTCTACCTCGTGTTCGGGGCCTGAGCCGGTATAGTGGGGACCGCCCTTAGCCTCCTAATCCGAGCCGAACTTAGCCAGCCCGGCTCACTGCTGGGTGACGACCAAATTTATAATGTAATCGTCACAGCCCATGCATTTGTAATAATCTTCTTTATAGTGATACCTTTAATAATCGGCGGCTTTGGTAACTGATTAATTCCTCTAATAATCGGAGCCCCCGACATAGCCTTTCCACGAATAAACAACATAAGCTTTTGACTCCTTCCCCCAGCACTTTTACTCCTCTTAGCCTCTTCCGGTGTAGAAGCGGGAGCAGGGACCGGATGAACCGTTTACCCCCCTCTAGCAAGTAACCTTGCCCACGCAGGGCCTTCCGTCGATTTAGCTATTTTCTCCCTCCATCTCGCCGGAGTTTCTTCAATCCTGGGTGCAATTAACTTTATTACTACCATTATTAACATAAAACCCCCCGCTGTCTCTCAATACCAAACGCCTTTATTTGTCTGAGCTGTATTAATTACAGCAGTTCTCCTCCTCTTATCCCTTCCTGTCCTGGCAGCTGGTATCACTATACTTTTAACAGACCGAAACCTAAACACTTCTTTCTTTGACCCAGCTGGTGGGGGTGACCCCATTCTGTATCAACACTTATTTTGATTCTTTGGACATCCTGAAGTGTACATTCTCATCCTCCCCGGCTTCGGAATAGTTTCACACGTTGTAGCCTATTACGCGGGTAAAAAAGAACCCTTCGGACAAATAGGTATGATCTGAGCCATGGTAGCCATCGGGCTTCTAGGCTTTGTTGTATGAGCTCACCACATATTCACTGTCGGTATAGACGTTGACACCCGAGCCTATTTTACATCTGCCACTATAGTTATTGCCATCCCAACAGGAGTAAAAGTATTTAGCTGACTAGCTACACTTCATGGAGGTGCAATCAAATGGGAAGCCCCCCTCCTTTGGGCTCTCGGATTTATCTTCCTCTTTACAGTAGGAGGCCTTACAGGCGTTGTGCTAGCTAATTCATCCTTAGATATTATCCTCCATGACACCTACTACGTAGTCGCCCATTTTCACTACGTTCTGTCCATAGGTGCAGTATTTGCCATTATAGCAGCCTTTGTCCACTGATTTCCCTTATTTTCAGGCTACACACTCCATAGCACTTGAACAAAAGTACATTTCTGCGTAATATTCCTAGGCGTAAACTTAACCTTCTTTCCTCAACATTTCCTGGGCTTAGCCGGAATGCCACGGCGATACTCGGACTACCCCGACGCCTACGCTCTATGAAACACTGTCTCCTCTGCAGGCTCCCTCTTATCCTTAACAGCAGTAGTTATATTCCTCTTCATTCTTTGAGAGGCCTTCACTGCTAAGCGAGAAGCACAAGCCATGCGCTTCACCTCAACCAACGTCGAGTGACTTTACGGCTGCCCTCCTCCTCATCACACATTCGAAGAACCCGCCTTCATTCGATCCCCGTTAAATTCGAGAAAAGAGGGTATTGATCCCCCATTAATTGGTTTCAAGCCAATCACATAACCACTCTGTCATTTTCTTAATAAACTTCTAGTAAAACTATTGCGCAGCCTTGTCAAGGCTGATTTGTGGGTTAAAGCCCCACGGAGTTTGCATCACCTAATGGCCCACCCCTCACAACTAGGCTTTCAAGACGCAGCCTCTCCCTTAATAGAAGAACTTCTCTACTTTCACGACCACGCCTTAATAGTCGTATTCTTAATTAGTGTATTTGTCCTTTATATCATAATTGTTATGATCTCAACCAAACTGACTGACACTCTCTCTTCAGACTCCGAAGAAATAGAAATTATTTGAACTGTCCTCCCCGCACTTGTTCTTACCTTAATCGCGCTCCCCTCTCTTCGAATCCTTTATCTTATAGATGAAATTGACGACCCGCACCTAACCATCAAGGCAGTAGGACACCAGTGATACTGAAGCTACGAATACGCCGACTTCGACGACCTAGAATTCGATGCATATATAATTCTTACACAAGATCTTCTCCCCGGAGAATTTCGCCTCTTAGAGACTGACTCCCGCGCAGTAATCCCCTTTAACTCCCCTATCCGCATACTAACCTCAGCAGAAGATGTTCTTCACTCCTGAACAGTCCCTGCCTTAGGATTAAAAATAGATGCAGTACCCGGCCGACTAAATCAATTAACTTTCATTGGCGCCCGCCCAGGAGTGTTCTATGGACAGTGTTCAGAGATCTGCGGAGCAAATCACAGCTTTATACCAATCGTCTTAGAAATCGTCCCCCTTAAAAATTTCATTGACTGAACTTTATTTATAAAAGCGTCACTAAGAAGCTAATCATCAGCGCTAGCCTTTTAAGCTAGAGTTTGGTGACTAAAAATCACCCTTAGTGGTATGCCTCAATTAAACACTGCCCCCTGACTAACCACCATATTATTTACCTGATCTGTACTTTTATCAATTTTACTTATCCAAATCATTTACTTCTACCCACCTTGTGAACTCCAACCAGAAGAATCCCCCTCCCACCTTACCTCATCCTGAACCTGACCATGATAACAAGCTTATTTAGCCAATTTGCAAGCCCCCACCTCTTAGGACTCCCCTTAGTGATTCTCGCTATCGGCCTGCCCTGTCTTCTCCTCCCTATAGCCTCCGGACGATGATTAGAAAGCCGAACTATAACGCTTTTCGGACACTTCGTGACCCGCTCCACTAACCAACTTTTTCTCCCCTTAAACTCCAACGGCCACAAGTGAGCCCCCCTTTTCATGGCCTTAATAATCTTTCTTCTCTCTGTTAACATACTCGGGCTTCTACCTTATACCTTCACACCAACAGCTCAACTATCCCTTAATCTAGGCCTTGCCATTCCCTTATGACTTTCTACAGTTCTAACTGGGCTACGAAATCAACCCACCCATACATTTGGTCACCTTCTCCCAGAGGGCTCTCCTACACTTCTTATCCCTCTTCTAGTTGTCATTGAAAGTATTAGTCTACTAATCCGCCCTATCGCCCTAGCTGTTCGACTAACAGCCAACCTTACAGCCGGACATCTCCTTATCCACTTAGTCTCCTCAGCAGTCTTCTCCCTCCTCCCCTCCATATTTTCCGTCGCTATCTTAACAACTATCCTCCTTTTCCTCCTTACCTTACTTGAAACAGCCGTAGCTGTTATTCAAGCATACGTCTTCGTACTTTTACTAAGCCTTTATCTCCAAGAAAACATCTAATGACCCACCAAATACATGCCTATCACATAGTAGACCCAAGCCCTTGGCCCTTAACAGGAGCCATCGCCGCACTTCTCTTAACATCCGGCCTTGCCGAATGATTCCACTTTCACTCTACAACTTTATTAACCCTAGCTTTCCCTCTCTTACTGCTCACAATACTCCAATGATGACGAGATGTAATCCGGGAGGGAACTTTCCAAGGCCATCACACACCCCCCGTCCAAATAGGCCTCCGATTTGGTATAGTATTATTTATTATCTCAGAAGTCTTCTTCTTCCTTGGGTTTTTCTGAGCCTTTTACCACTCAAGCCTAGCGCCAACCTCCGAGTTAGGCGGTCATTGACCTCCCGCAGGTATCTCCCCTTTAGACCCCTTTGAGGTCCCCTTGCTAAACACAGCAGTTCTTCTAGCCTCCGGGGTGACAGTAACCTGAGCCCATCATAGTATTATAGCCGGGGAACGAAACCAAGCAATTCATTCTCTTTTCCTCACAACGCTCCTAGGCCTATATTTTACCTTTCTTCAAGCCACTGAGTACTTCGAAACACCTTTCACTATCGCTGACGGTGTATACGGAACAACCTTTTTTGTCGCTACCGGCTTCCATGGCCTCCATGTTATTATTGGATCAACATTTCTCCTCGTATGTCTACTACGCCAAATTCGTCACCAGTTTACATCTGATCACCATCTCGGTTTCGAAGCTGCAGCATGATACTGACATTTTGTAGATGTTGTCTGACTCTTCCTTTATGTTTCTATCTATTGATGAGGTTCATAGTCTTTTTAGTACAATAAGTATTTACGGCTTCCAACCATAAGACCTTGGTGAAAGCCCAAGAAAAGATAATGAATGTGGTTTCCTCAGTTATTCTTATTGCCTCCCTCCTATCAGCTATCCTAATGCTAGTTTCTTTTTGACTACCCCTTTTAAACCCAGACTACGATAAGCTCTCCCCCTATGAGTGCGGCTTTGACCCTATCGGCACTGCCCGTCTTCCTTTCTCCCTACGCTTTTTTCTTGTTGCCATTCTCTTTCTTCTCTTCGACCTCGAAATCGCACTCTTACTACCTCTCCCTTGAGCCGACCAAATAATTAATCCGACAACAACCTTTTTATGAACCGCCTCTGTACTCGCACTTCTTACCCTAGGACTAGCCTATGAGTGACTTCAAGGCGGACTTGAATGAGCTGAGTAGGCGGTTAGTTTAGAAAAAATACTTGATTTCGGCTCAAGAGCTTGTGGTGAAACCCCCCAAACACCTGGTGACACCTACCACCTTAACAACCTCCACAGCTTTTTTCTTGGCCTTCTTAGGGCTAGCACTCCATCGAACACACCTTCTTTCCGCCCTTATCTGTCTAGAAGGTATACTACTTTCCTTATTCACAGCCTTCTCACTCTGGGCCCTTCAATTTGACACCGCTAACTTCTCCTCCGCCCCCCTTTGTATTTTAGCTTTTTCTGCCTGCGAAGCAAGCGCAGGCTTAGCCCTCTTAGTCGCCACAGCCCGTACACACGGAACCGACCACTTAAAAAAGTTAAACCTCCTAAAATGTTAAAAATTTTAATCCCCACCCTTTTCCTGATTCCCGCCATCTGACTAACACGGGATAAATGATTGTGGTCTTCTACCCTCACCCAGGCCTCTCTTATCGCCTTACTTAGTCTTATTTGAGTTAATAATAACACAGAAACCGGCTGAAGCACCCTCAACCCCTGCCTTGCCACAGACCCTCTTTCCTCCCCCTTATTAATCCTTACCTGCTGGCTTCTTCCCCTAATAATCTTAGCGAGCCAAAATCATCTCTCCTCTGAACCCCTAATCCGTCAGCGGGGTTTTATTACCCTACTTGTAACGCTTCAAGCCTTTCTTATTATAGCATTTGGGGCCACAGAGCTTATTATATTTTATGTTATATTTGAAGCCACCTTAATCCCCACACTTCTGGTAATTACACGATGAGGAAGCCAAGTAGAACGACTTAATGCAGGAGTATATTTCTTACTCTACACCCTAGCAGGCTCCCTTCCTCTCCTAATCGCCCTTATATTTCTTCACAACAATGTGGAAACACTCTCTCTACTAATTGTCCAATACTCTAAACCCTTACTTATCTCACCCCTTGAAAATAAAATCTGGTGAGCTGCTTGCATAATTGCATTCTTAGTAAAAATACCTCTATATGGTGTTCATCTTTGGCTCCCCAAAGCCCATGTAGAAGCCCCCATTGCAGGCTCAATAGTCCTTGCAGCCGTCCTCCTAAAATTAGGCGGCTACGGAATAATCCGCCTAATAGCGGTCTTAGGCCCCCTCTCTAAGGAAGTAGTGTACCCCTTTATTATACTAGCGCTTTGAGGCGTTATTATAACAAGTACCACCTGCCTACGCCAAACAGACCTAAAATCCCTCATTGCCTACTCATCTGTTAGCCATATGGGCTTAGTGGTAGGAGGTATTTTAATTCAAACACCTTGAGGGTTCACAGGCGCCCTAATACTAATAATCGCTCACGGCCTAACTTCCTCCGCCCTATTCTGCCTTGCCAACACTAACTATGAACGAACACACAGCCGAACAATGCTTCTAGCCCGAGGCCTTCAAATTGCACTTCCTTTAATAACAAGCTGATGATTTATTGCCACCCTAGCCAACTTGGCCCTGCCCCCCCTGCCTAACTTAATAGGCGAATTATCCATTATAACCTCCCTTTTTAACTGGTCCCCCTGAACCCTTATTTTAACAGGAGCTGGAACCCTAATTACAGCCATGTATTCTCTTTCTCTCTTCCTAACAACCCAACGAGGGCCCCTCTCCCAACACATAATTAACCTCTCCCCCTCTTACACACGAGAACACCTACTCCTATCCTTACACCTTGCCCCCCTTATTCTAATCACCTTTAAACCAGCTATTATTTCAGGGTGATTCACCTGTAAACTTAGTTTAAAAAAAACATTAGATCGTGACTCTAAAAATAGAGGTTAAACCCCCCTACTTTACCAAGAAAGGCCCGATGGCAGCGTAAACTGCTAATTAACGTCCCCTTGGTTGGACCCCAAGGCTTTCTTGAATTGCTAAAGGATAATAGCTCATCCATTGGTCTTAGGAACCAAAAACTCTCGGTGCAAATCCAAGTAGCAATTATGCACCCCTCAAGTTTACTCTGTACTTCAAGCTTATTAGTCGTATTCATTATCCTTGTATACCCCCTCTTCACGACCTTCCTTTTACCCCCTCCCCCACCCCACTTGTTTGCTTTTCATACAAAGACGGCAGTTAAAACTGCCTTCGTAATTAGCCTAATCCCCCTTTTTTCTTTTATCAACTCGGGCTTAGAGACTGTAACTACTTCCTGAAACTGAATAATTATCTCTCCCCTAAGTATCTCAATTAGCTTCAAATTTGACGCCTACTCAACCATCTTTATTCCCGTCGCCCTTTATGTTACCTGGTCCATCCTCGAATTTGCCTTATGATATATACACTCAGACCCCTTAACTAACCGATTCTTTAAATACCTCCTAGTCTTCCTTGTCTCAATATTAATCTTAGTCTCTGCCAACAATCTTTTTCAACTATTTATTGGCTGGGAAGGTGTGGGTATTATATCCTTCCTTTTAATCGGCTGATGACATGGACGAGCTGATGCAAATACAGCAGCCCTACAAGCAGTCCTTTACAACCGAGTGGGCGATATCGGAATAATCCTTGCCCTAGCCTGGTTTGCCAATAACCTGGGCAGCTGAGAACTACAAGAGGTTTTAACCCTCGGAAAAACTATAGACCCAACCCTCCCCTTATTAGCTTTAATCTTGGCAGCCGCAGGTAAGTCTGCACAATTTGGCCTTCATCCCTGACTCCCAGCCGCCATGGAAGGCCCCACACCTGTCTCCGCCCTACTCCACTCAAGTACCATAGTTGTAGCAGGTGTTTTCCTAATAATCCGATTTAGCCCCCTAATCCAAAACGAACCCCTTATTCTCTCCCTCTGCCTATGCTTGGGCGCTCTAACTACCTTATTTACGGCCATCTGCGCCCTTACTCAAAACGACATTAAAAAAATTATTGCCTTCTCAACCTCAAGCCAACTTGGCTTAATAATAGTAACAATCGGCCTCAACCAACCCCAACTAGCATTTCTTCACATCTGTACCCACGCCTTCTTTAAAGCCATATTATTCCTATGCTCCGGCTCTACAATCCACGCCTTCAACAACGAACAAGACATTCGAAAGATAGGAGGCCTTCATCGCCTCGCCCCCCTCACCTCCTCATGTCTGACCCTTGGAAGCCTAGCCCTAATAGGCACTCCCTTCCTAGCAGGATTTTTCTCCAAAGACGCTATTATTGAAGCCCTTAATACATCTACTCTTAACGCCTGAGCCCTAACCCTAACACTTATCGCCACCTCATTAACCGCAGTTTACAGCCTCCGTCTAATTTTTTTCGTCACTATGGGCTCACCCCGATTCTCCTGCTACACCCCCCTTAACGAAAATAACCCCTTAGTTATTAACCCCTTAAAACGACTAGCCTGAGGCAGCATCTTCAGCGGCTTTCTCTTAATTTCATTTATTCACCCAACTAAAACACAAATTGCAACGATGCCCCCAAGCTTAAAACTAACCGCCCTCATCATCACCATCCTCGGTCTTATCGTTGCACTAGACCTAGCCTCACTTACAACAAAACAACTAAAAACTCTCCCGGTAAAAACCTCCCACCACTTTTCCAACCTCCTCGGTTTTTACCCCTCTATTGTACACCGCCTTGGCTCCAAAATTAGTCTTCAGCTAGGACAAAAAATTGCTACTCAAACTGTAGACCAAACGTGGTTAGAAAAAGTGGGGCCCAAAATAGTCTCTAGTCTCGTAATCCCTGTGTCCTCCTCCACAGGCAGCCTTCAACAAGGGGTAATTAAACCCTACCTTCTCACTTACCTAACAATGCTTTTAATCACTTTAATCCTATTCTCCATTAGACACACACCTGATTGCACGCAAGGCCCCATAATACCCCCCACGAGTGACCTCTAAAACTAAGGCCAGCACTACCAGAAGAGTATAAACACAAAAAAAAAGAAAACCCCCACCATCATCATATATTAAGCCAAGACCTTCCCCCTCAGAACAAATATATACGTAATCATCAAAATCATAAGTATTTAATAAACCCAAGCTAGAACAGTCTAATCAATTAAAAGCTACTGCCACAAGTCACACTGACGCAGCCCCCACTAACGCAAATAAATAAATAACATCCCCCCAAGCCTTTGGATACTCATCTGCTGCCAAAGCTACACAATGAGCAAATACTACAAGCATTCCCCCCAAATAAACTAAAAAAAATAAAAGCGATAGAAAAGGTCCACCACTATTAACCAACAACATACAAGCCACTCCCGCTATTAAGACAAGACCTAGGGCTGCATACACAGGCGAAGGGTTTGACGCCAACGCAGCTGCCCCTAAAATAAACGCCCCCAACATTATTATTATCATATAAGACATAACCCCTGCCCGGAACTCAGCCGAGAACAAATAATTTAAATTATCCGCTTCTAGCCTCAGGAACTGTAATGACCAGCCTTCGAAAAACCCACCCCCTTCTAAAAATTGCTAATAGTGCATTAGTAGACCTTCCCGCCCCTGTCAACATCTCTGCCTGATGAAACCTTGGCTCCCTTTTAGGCCTTTGTCTGGTTATACAAACTCTGACAGGCTTATTTCTTGCCATACATTATACTGCAGATACTCAAACAGCTTTTTCATCTGTTATCCACATTTGCCGAGATGTTAATTATGGTTGACTAATTCGTAATACTCACGCTAACGGCGCCTCTTTCTTCTTTATCTGCCTTTACCTTCATATCGGTCGTGGCCTCTACTTTGGCTCCTACCTAGCCCTTGAAACATGAAATATTGGCGTCATCCTCTTCCTCCTCGTAATAATAACAGCCTTCGTAGGTTATGTCCTCCCCTGAGGACAAATATCATTCTGAGGCGCAACAGTAATTACAAACCTTATATCTGCCGTCCCCTATGTGGGTAACACATTAGTCCAATGGATTTGAGGGGGTTTTTCTGTTGACAGTGCAACACTCACTCGCTTCTTTACCTTTCACTTCCTTCTCCCCTTTGTCGTAATAGCTGCTACACTTCTTCACTTACTTTTCCTTCACGAAACAGGCTCAACTAATCCAACAGGACTAAACTCAGATGCAGATAAAATCCCCTTCCATCCCTACTACACATTTAAAGACCTTTTAGGCTTCGTCTTTCTTCTTGCACCTCTCGCTGCTCTTGCTCTCTTCGCACCTAATCTCCTAGGTGACCCTGATAACTTTACCCCCGCTAATCCACTAGTCACCCCACCCCACATTAAACCCGAGTGATACTTCCTATTTGCTTACGCTATCCTCCGATCAATCCCCAATAAACTCGGAGGCGTAGTAGCCCTTCTTCTAGCTATTCTTATTCTCATAGTAGTCCCCTTCCTCCACACCTCTAAACACCGAGCCCTTACTTTCCGCCCCCTAAGTCAATTATTTTTCTGAACTCTTGTCGCCGATGTACTAATTTTAACATGAATTGGAGGCATGCCTGTTGAAAACCCTTTCACCGAAATTGGACAGGTGGCCTCAGTTCTATATTTCACCCTATTCCTAGTCCTACTTCCTCTTGCGGGCTTACTAGAAAATAAAGTCCTCAAATTAAGACGTGCTCGTAGCTTAAGAAATACCAAAGCGTCAGCCTTGTAAGCTGGAGATTGAGGGTTATTCCCCTCCCCGCACTTCCCTAATTATACCCCGAGTTCCGCCACACATAAATAATATGCCATAAGCCCTTTAAACAAATGCCCAACTCAAAGAGAGGAGACTTAAACTCCCACCCCCAGCTCCCAAAGCTGGCATTCTTTATTAAACTACCCTTTGTAAATATAATTCTCGCCTGGGCTTTAACCAGGACTAATGACTTGAAAAGCCACCGTTGGTTCAACTACAATAACCAACAACACCCGTATGTTATTAAACAGTTTAGTTACCCTTCTATGTATTATCACCATGCATTTATATTAACCATACAGGCAACAATATTTATCTACTTCTTGAATTTGAATATCATTTTATCCTTAGTCACCCTTCTATGTATTATCACCATGCATTTATATTAACCATACAGGCAATAATATCGGTTTCTCACAAGATCGAGGACGGAGTATTCAACTTCCCCACTCTAGGATCTATTGATAATCACCCGCTAGACTTGTATTTGTAGTCCACGTTCTCTTGTAAGGTTAACCGCGGCTACTCACTTTCCCCACTTCTGGAAACTATTCCTGGCATTCAGCCTAGTCTCACGTCCATATCAAGCTTACCGCTCATAAATTGCACTTTTGCGCATCTCTTAATGGTGGAGTACATATATTGATAATCACTAAGCAAGCCGGGCGTTCATTCTAAAGGGTAGATGGTATCTTTTTTTTTATCCCTTCATTTTGCACTTCAGAGTGCAAGCAGAAGACTTAAATGAAGGTAGAACTATTTCTTGAACCCAAGGAAAAATGTTTAATGCTTATTTGATTATCCTTGTTAACTTGCATATAGTGTAGCAGGGACATAATATTAAAATATTTCCTCTAAAACCCCCTACCCCCGTTCATTAGAAGATTCTTCTGCAAGCCCCCCCCTCCCCCCGTTCTTAGAATATTCTTCTGCAAACCCCCCGGAAACAGAAATTTTATGAACGAGCATATTAAACCAAATAATTAAACCAAATAATTAAACCAAATAATTAAACCAAATAATTAAACCAAATAATTAAACCAAATAATTAAACCAAATAATAAACCAAATAATTAACCCAAATAATTAAACCAAATAATTAAACCAAATAATTAAACCAAATAATTAAACCAAATAATTAAACCAATATCAGTGTTACAGTCTTACAGTGTTACAGTGTTACAGTGTTACAGTGTTACAGTGTTACAGTGTTACAGTGTTACAGTGTTACAGTGTTACAGTGTTACAGTGTTACAGTGTTACAGTGTTACAGTGTTACAGTGTTACAGTGTTACAGTGTTACAGTGTTACAGTGTTACAGTGTTACAGTGTTACAGTGTTACAGTGTTACAGTGTTACAGTGTTACAGTGTTACAGTGTTACACTCATTCTACCTTTAAAAATAAACACCTACAATCAAAAACCCTTCTGTCTAACACAATCCAACTCCAATAAGCACTTCACACATACACACTCACTTATTGTCGGTAACTATATAAACCAGTATTTATATACATATTATTTACATCCACATACAACTTAACCTACAGAATAACATCCCACATATCATATAATAACCCCTAAACCCAGCACCTTGCAATTAAATACCC